CTGATAGAACAAATACAATTAGAAATCAAATAGAAAGAATTACAAAAGAGAAAAAAAAAGTAACTCCAGAAATAAATATTAGTCTTAACAAAACAAGTTATAATGCTAAAAGATTAGAAAAATGGCAAATATTAAAAAGAAGAAATGCTCGATTAATCTCTAAATTACCTTTTGTTTTTCAATTTTTAATTGAAAGAATCTACACAAATATATTTTTATCTATCATTAATATTCCCAGAATAAAGAGAAAATTATTTCTTGAATCAACAAAAAAAATTATGAATAAATCCATTTACAATAATGAAACAAGTCAAGAAATAATTAATAAAAAAAATAAAAATCCAATTGAGTTTATTTCGACTATAAAAAAGTCACTTTATAATATTAGTAATAGTCAGACAAATTCACATATTTTTTATGACTTATCGTACTTATCACAAGCATATGTATTTTACAAATTATCACAAACCCAAGTTATTAACTTGTATAAATTAAAATCATTTCTTCAATATCAAGGAATCCCTTTTTTTCTTAAGCCTGAAATAAAGGATTCTTTTGAAACACAAGGAATAGTTCATTCTAAATTAAGGGATAACAGACTTCCGAGTTCTGAAATGAATCAATGGAAAAACTGGTTAAGAGGGCATTATCAATACGATTTATCTCAGATCAGATGGTCTAGATTAATACCACAACAATGGCGGAATAGAGTTTATCAACGTCGTATGGTTAAAAGGAAAAATTTCAGCAAATGGAATTTATATGAAAAAGACCAATTAATTGATTCCAAAAAAGAAAATATTTTGGAAGTCTATTCATTATTGAATCAAAAAGATAATTTTCCAAAATACTATAAATATGATCTTTTATCATATAAATCTATTAATTCTGAAAATAAAAAGGACTCATTTATTTCTAGATCGGCGTTTGAAGGAAATAAGAATCAAGAGATTTCTTATAATTACAACACATATAAAGACACTTTTTTTGATATGCTGAGGAGTATCCCTATCAATAATTATCTAGGAAAGGGCGATATTCTATATATGGAAAAAACTCCCGATAGGAAATATTTGGATTGGCAAATTATCAATTTTGATCTTAGACAAAAAGTCGATATTGAGGCCTGGATCACGATCGATGCCAATAGTAATCAAAATACTCAGATTGTTACTAATAATTATCAAATAATTGATAAAAAAAATATTTTTTATCTTATGATTCCAGAAATGAATTTACCAAACTCCCCAAAAGTCTTTTTTGATTGGATGGGGATGAATGAAAAAATACTAAAGCGTCCCATATTGAATCTGGAACTTTGGTTCTTCCCAGAATTTTTGTTACTTTATAATACATATAAAACGAAATCTTGGTTTATACCAAGCAAATTACTTCTTTTAAATTTGAATAGAAATGAAAATAGTAATCAAAATCAAAAGATTAATGAAAAGCAAAAGGGAAGTTTTTTGATACCATCGAATAAAAAAATAAAGAATCGAAATCAAGAAGAAAAAAAAACCACAAGCCAAGGGGATCTTGGATCCGTTCTTTCAAACCAACAAAAAGATATTGAAGAAGATTATGCGAGATCGGACATGAAAAAAGGTAAAAAGAAAAAACAATACAAAAGTAACACGGAAGCAGAACTAGATTTGTTCCTGAAACGTTATTTGCTTTTTCAATTGAGATGGGACGATACTTTGAATCAAAGACTGATCAATAATATTAAGGTATATTGTTTCCTGCTTAGACTAATAGATCCAAGAAAAATTTCTATATCCTCGATTCAAAGGGGAGAAATGAGTTTGGATATAATGCTGATTCAGAAGAATTTAACTCTTCCAGAATTGATGAAAAAGGGAATATTTATTATCGAACCCATTCGTCTGTCTGTAAAAAACGACGGACAGTTTATTATGTATCAAACCATCGGTATTTTGTTGGTTCATAAGAGTAAGCACCAAACTAATCAAAGATACCGAGAGCAAAGATATGTTGCTAATAATAATTTGGATGAATCTATTCCACCACATGAAAGAATAACAAGAAATAGAGACAAAAATCATTTGGATTTGCTTGTTCCTGAAAATATTTTCTCATTTAGGCGTCGTAGAAAATTTAGAATTCTAATTTCTTTCAATTCAAAGAATAGGAATGATGTAGATGGAAATCCTGTATTTTGCAACGAAAAGAATAGCAGCCAAGTTCTAGGTGACAGTAATCACCTTGATAGAGAGACAAATCAATTAATGAAATTGAAGTTCTTTCTTTGGCCTAATTATCGATTAGAAGATTTAGCTTGTATGAATCGCTATTGGTTTGATACCAATAATGGCAGTCGTTTCAGTATGTTAAGGATACATTTGTATCCACGATTGAAAATTCGTTGATAGTCCATTTTTCCTATATATCCTCTACTATATAGGATATATGAAAGCAAATAAATACACACATCACACGTCCTGTCTTACATTTCATTCTAAATATCCAATACTAAATGAATAATGTATCAATTCGATCTAGAAATGAATCAACAGAACCCTCTTCATTTTAGGTCTAAATTCTTCGCTTTTGTGAATACGAAAATGTGCCAATCCTTTTCTCTCCCTATCTAAATCTAATTTTCAATTGGATTGATTCATTTGAATTGATAAAATTAGGAGTTCATAAAGAAATTTGAATTAGATTATTGTATATACCACATTAAAATGAATGACATTATTATTACTGATCGGTAAAATCCATATCTGTAAAAAGGGAGAGGAGGCTTTTTTTTATGGTAAGAAATTCATTCATTTCGGTTATTTCTCAAAAAGAAAATGAAGAAAACAGAGGATCTGTTGAATTTCAAGTATTCAGTTTCACCACTAAGATAAGGAGACTTACTTCACATTTGGAATTGCACAAAAAAGACTATTCATCTCAGAGAGGTTTGCGAAAAATTTTGGGAAAACGTCAACGATTACTGGCTTATTTGTCAAAAAAAAATAGAGTACGTTATAAAGAATTAATTGATCGGTTGGATATTCGAGAGACAAAAACTCGTTAATTTAAAGAGTGATATCATTTGAACTTATGCGTTTCAATTTTGATGAACTTCTTTTTACTTTCAGCAATTCATGGAAGAATGACTCGGTAAAAAACTTATGATTGCACCAACTACAAGAAAAGACCTCATGATAGTCAATATGGGTCCTCACCACCCATCAATGCATGGTGTTCTTCGACTTATCGTTACTCTCGATGGTGAAGATGTTATTGACTGTGAACCAATATTGGGTTATTTACACAGAGGAATGGAGAAAATTGCGGAAAACCGAACAATTATACAATATTTGCCTTATGTAACACGTTGGGATTATTTAGCTACTATGTTCACAGAAGCAATAACCGTAAATGGACCCGAACAACTAGGCAATATTCAAGTACCTAAAAGGGCTAGCTATATCAGAGCCATTATGTTGGAGTTGAGTCGTATAGCTTCTCATTTGTTATGGCTTGGTCCTTTTATGGCAGATATTGGGGCACAGACCCCTTTCTTCTATATTTTTCGAGAAAGAGAATTGATATATGACCTATTCGAAGCTGCCACCGGTATGCGAATGATGCATAATTATTTTCGTATCGGAGGAATAGCTGCTGATCTACCTCATGGATGGATAGATAAATGTTTGGATTTTTGTGATTATTTTTTAACAGGGGTTGCTGAATATCAAAAGCTTATTACACGGAATCCTATTTTTTTAGAACGAGTTGAGGGCGTAGGCATTATTGGAGGAGAAGAAGCACTAAATTGGGGTTTATCAGGACCAATGCTACGAGCTTCCGGAATACAATGGGACCTTCGTAAAGTTGATCATTATGAGTGTTACGACGAATTTGATTGGGAGGTTCAATGGCAAAAAGAAGGGGATTCATTAGCTCGTTATTTAGTACGAATCAGTGAAATGACAGAATCCATAAAAATTATCCAACAGGCTCTGGAAGGAATTCCAGGGGGGCCCTTTGAGAATTTAGAAATCCGACGCTTTGATAGAGTAAAAGATACTGAATGGAATGATTTTGAATATCGATTTATTAGTAAAAAACCTTCTCCAACTTTTGAATTGTCCAAACAAGAACTTTATGTAAGAGTCGAAGCACCAAAAGGAGAATTGGGAATTTTTCTGATAGGAGATCAGAGTGTTTTTCCTTGGAGATGGAAAATTCGCCCACCGGGTTTTATCAACTTGCAAATTCTGCCTCAGTTAGTTAAAAGAATGAAATTGGCTGATATTATGACGATACTAGGTAGTATAGATATCATTATGGGAGAAGTTGATCGTTGAAATGATAATTGATAATACAACAGAACTACAAGCCATCCATTCGTTTTCCAGATTGGAATTCTTAAAAGAAGTCTATGGGATCATATGGGTGCTTGTCCCTATTTTGACTCTTGTATTAGGAATCACACTAGGTGTACTAGTAATTGTTTGGTTAGAAAGAGAAATATCTGCAGGGATACAACAACGTATTGGACCTGAATACGCCGGCCCCTTGGGAATTCTTCAAGCTCTAGCAGATGGGGTAAAACTACTTTTCAAAGAGAATCTTTTTCCATCTAGAGGGGATACTCGTTTATTCAGTATCGGACCATCCATAGCAGTCATATCCATTTTACTAAGTTATTCAGTAATTCCTTTTGGTTATCGCCTTATTCTAGCCGATCTTAGTATTGGTGTTTTTTTATGGATCGCTGTTTCAAGTCTTGCTCCCGTTGGACTTCTTATGTCGGGATATGGATCAAATAATAAATATTCCTTTTTAGGTGGTTTAAGAGCTGCTGCTCAATCAATTAGTTATGAAATACCATTAACTCTATGTGTATTATCAATATCTCTACGTGTGATTCGGTGAGACATAAAATTTCCCCTATTTCTTTTCTTTCTAGTAAGAAAGTTAAATGAGTTTAATATATATATTTTATTTTTTTATTCAGAATTCGGGTTGATGAACTA